AATGAAGTGCCTGATAAAAGGATTATTTTGATAGAATAAATTATGTATAAAAATACCTTCATTATATCTAATAGAATCAAACTATTTCCTAGAGCATCAAAAACCCTTATACGTCTTATACTAAGATATAAAAAGGTAAGCTAAGTAAGCTTATAGGTTCATACCCTGTCAATGAAAGTAAAACCTTTCCCTTTTTAATTAAAATTTATAAAATTGTATTTATTAATTCCATAATCATAGGAACTCTCATTGCAATTTCATCATACTCATGATTAAGAATATGGATAGGACTAGAAATTAACCTACTCTCAGTAATCCCACTATTTTCAGACAGAAAAAACATATTTTCCTCAGAATCATCAATAAAATACTTTATTACACAGGCAATAGCATCCTTAATTCTACTAATAGCAGTTATAATAACATTGACAACTCAAGAATTTATTAACCCCCTAATAAATTTTTATTTTTCAATAATAATTACAACTGCATTAATAACAAAATTAGGAGCCGCCCCATTCCATTTCTGATTTCCCGAAGTAATTGAAGGTTTAAATTGAAACAATTCCTTAATTCTGCTAACTTGACAAAAAATTGCCCCAATAATATTAATTATAAATATTAATCTAAATGAACTTTTCCTTGTTTCAATAATTATCATCAGACTTTTAACAAGAACAATTAGAGGGTTCAATCAAATTAGCCTACGTAAAATTCTTGCATTTTCCTCAATTAACCATATCGCATGAATATTATCTACATCAATAATATCGCTAGCCACATGATCAGTTTACTTCATCATTTACTCAATCATAAATATTAACATCATTGCAGTATTCGCTACAACTAAATCTTTTTACTTAAATCAAATTATCAACATCATAAACAATAGAAAAATAACCAAATTCTCAATCATAATAAACTTTATGTCTCTTGGAGGATTACCTCCCTTTATTGGTTTTCTTCCTAAATGAATTGTAATCAACTGAATAACTGAAAACAACTTCATTCTTCTTACTATCCTAATAATCGTCACTACCCTAATTATATTATTCATTTACATTCGAGTAATAATATCTTCCATAATCATTAGCATCAACGAACCAAAAACATCTACAATTAAATTCAACAACAAAAACCTGATAACAATCAATATCATTACTCTACTTAGTTTAATCTTATCAACCCTTATCATTAATATCTTATAAGGATTTAAGTTAAATTAAACTTGTAACCTTCAAAGTTACCAATAGAATAAACATTCTAAGCCTTGGCACTCAAGTTTAAAAAATTACTTACCTTTAAATTTGCAATTTAAAATCATTATTGACTATTAAACCAAAACGAAAAAAAAAAAACTACTAGCTTTATATAATAAAAGCTTTATAGAATAGGAATTATATCTAAATACGGTTATTATTACGTTTTATTTTTAAATAAGTTTAAACAACAGAAACATAAACCTTTCAAATAAATTGTAAATTTATTTACGGGTTTAAATTCTATTCTTAAACTGGTAACAGAGTCTAAACCCGTAAATAAATTTACAATTTATCGCTTAATCTCAGCCATATTACCGAATAAATGATTATTTTCTACCAACCACAAAGATATTGGAACACTTTACTTCATTTTTGGTGCATGATCCGGTATAGTCGGAACCTCTCTTAGACTCCTAATTCGAGCAGAATTAGGAAACCCAGGATCTCTAATTGGTGACGACCAAATTTATAACGTAATTGTCACAGCCCATGCGTTCATTATAATCTTTTTTATAGTAATGCCTATTATAATTGGAGGATTCGGAAATTGACTTGTTCCCCTGATACTAGGAGCCCCTGATATAGCATTCCCACGAATAAACAATATAAGATTCTGGCTTCTCCCCCCATCATTAACTTTACTTCTAATAAGAAGAATCGTAGAAAGAGGAGCGGGAACTGGATGAACAGTTTATCCCCCATTATCATCCAATATCGCTCATGGAGGGGCATCAGTCGATCTCGCAATTTTTAGTCTCCATTTAGCAGGTATTTCTTCCATTTTAGGAGCCGCTAATTTTATTACCACAGTTATTAATATACGACCACAAGGAATAACTTTTGATCGAATACCCCTATTTGTCTGAGCTGTTGTAATTACTGCAGTTCTTCTTCTTCTTTCACTTCCAGTACTAGCAGGTGCCATTACTATACTTCTTACTGACCGAAACATCAATACATCTTTCTTTGATCCAGCAGGAGGAGGAGATCCCATTTTATACCAACATCTATTTTGATTTTTTGGACACCCTGAAGTTTATATTCTAATTCTACCAGGATTCGGAATAATTTCCCACATTATTAGACAAGAAAGAGGAAAAAAGGAAGCTTTTGGCACTCTGGGAATAATTTATGCCATAATAGCAATTGGTCTTTTAGGATTTGTAGTTTGAGCTCATCACATATTTACAGTCGGAATAGACGTTGACACTCGAGCCTATTTCACATCAGCTACTATAATCATTGCTGTTCCTACAGGAATTAAAATTTTTAGTTGATTAGCAACTCTACATGGCACACAACTTAATTACTCTCCCTCAATATTATGAGCTCTAGGATTCGTATTTTTATTTACAGTGGGGGGACTAACTGGAGTAGTACTAGCTAACTCATCTATTGATATTATACTTCATGATACATATTACGTTGTAGCCCATTTCCACTATGTTCTTTCTATAGGAGCAGTATTTGCAATTATAGGAGGATTAGTTCACTGATTTCCTTTATTCACAGGAACTACCTTAAATCCTAAGCTATGCAAAATTCAATTTATTACTATATTTGTAGGAGTCAACATTACATTCTTTCCTCAACACTTCCTAGGATTAAGAGGTATACCCCGTCGATACTCGGACTATCCTGATGCTTATACCATGTGAAATATTGTTTCTTCTATCGGATCAATTATTTCTTTTATTGGAGTAATATTCCTAATCTTTATTATTTGAGAAAGATTTTCAGCATCTCGAAAAACCTTAATTCCCCTAAACATAACATCATCAATTGAGTGATTCCAAGACTACCCCCCTGCCGAGCATAGATATTCTGAACTTCCTATACTATCTTCATCTTTCTAATATGGCAGATTAGTGCAATGGACTTAAACCCCATATATAAAGTTTAAACTTTTTTTAGAAATAGCAACATGAAAATTATTATTATTACAAGATAGAGCATCCCCTCTGATAGAACAACTATCATTCTTTCATGATCATACCCTTCTAATTCTAGTAATTATTACAATTCTAGTAGGACAAATAATATCAGGCCTATTTTTTAACAAATTGACCCATCGATTTCTTCTCGAAGGACAATTAATTGAAATTATCTGAACCATCCTACCTGCCATCACATTAATTTTTATTGCACTTCCTTCCTTACGACTAATCTACATTCTAGACGAAACTAATAATCCCACAATCTCAATCAAAACCATCGGTCATCAATGATACTGATCATATGAATACTCAGATTTCAAAAATGTTGAATTCGATTCATACATAATTCCTTCTCAAGAAATAAATAATTTCAATTTTCGACTATTAGATGTTGACAATCGAATAGTTATTCCCTTTATGTCACAAATTCGAATAATCGTTTCAGCAGCCGACGTGATTCACTCATGAACAATTCCATCCCTAGGAGTAAAGGTAGATGCAACCCCTGGACGACTAAACCAAGCCAGATTTACTTCTACTCGATCTACTCTTCTTTATGGTCAGTGTTCAGAAATTTGTGGAGCAAACCATAGTTTTATACCAATCGTCGCAGAAAGAATTTCTCCCTCATACTTCATTAAATGAATTTCCAAAATAATTGAAATCTCATTAGATGGCTGAAAGTAAGCATTGGTCTCTTAAACCACTTAATAGTAAATTAACACCTACTTCTAATGAAAAATTTAGTTAATAAATAACATTAACTTGTCAAGTTAAAGTAAATATAAAATATTAATTTTTAATTCCACAAATAGCTCCCCTAAATTGATTAACTCTAATAATTTGATTCTCCTTAATTTTAATTATATTTAACACATTAAACTATTATTCTTTCAGATATCAAATTAAGCAAAAAAAAAGAACTATTAAAAAATTATCTACAAACTGAAAATGATAGCAAATCTATTTTCCTCTTTTGATCCATCAACTAACTGAAACACCTCTATTAACTGATTAAGAACTTTAATTGGAATTCTCATTATTCCTACTTCTTTCTGATTAATTCCCTCACGTCTAAATATACTTTGAATAAAAATTACATCATCCTTACATAAGGAATTTAAAACTCTTATTGGTCCAAAAATTAAGGGAGCAACATTAATATTCATCTCTTTATTCAGACTAATCCTCTTTAATAACTTTCTAGGATTATTCCCTTACATTTTTACAAGAACAAGACATATATCATTAACCCTATCCCTAGCTCTTCCTTTATGACTATCCTTTATGCTATTTGGATGAATTAACAACACAATTCATATATTTGCTCACTTAGTCCCCCAAGGAACTCCCCCCGTTTTAATACCTTTCATAGTATGCATTGAAACTATCAGAAACATTATTCGACCTGGGACTTTAGCTATTCGGCTATCTGCTAATATAATTGCTGGCCATCTACTAATAACCCTTCTAGGAAATACCGGAAACTTAATATCAATTTACATAATTAATCTTCTTCTGATTACTCAAATCTTATTACTAGTATTAGAATCAGCAGTAGCCATTATTCAATCCTACGTATTTGCTGTTCTAAGAACATTATACTCAAGAGAAGTAAACTAATGTCACACAAAAACCACCCATTCCACCTAGTTGAAGCTAGACCCTGACCAATTTTAGGATCATTAAGAGCCCTAATTGTTATATCAGGAATTATCAAATGATTCCATTTTTATAACAACTCGCTTTTATTTATTGGATTTGCCTCAATATTATTAATTATATATCAATGATGGCGAGACATTACACGAGAAGCAACCTTTCAAGGCCACCACAGATATGTAGTAACAATAGGTCTACGATGAGGAATAATTCTTTTTATTACATCAGAAGTATTTTTCTTCATTTCCTTTTTTTGAGGATTTTTTCACAACAGACTAGCTCCAACAGTAGAAATTGGTATACTATGACCACCTAAGGGAATTACACCATTTAATCCTACTCAAATCCCTCTTCTAAATACATTAATTTTATTAACATCAGGACTAACCGTAACTTGAGCTCATCACAGACTAATAGAAAATAATTTCAAACAAACTACTCAAGGACTTACCTTAACAGTAGTACTAGGACTATACTTTACAGCCCTCCAGGCATTCGAATATTATGAATCTTCATTTTCAATTTCAGATGCAGCGTATGGTTCATCATTTTTCGTTGCTACAGGATTTCATGGAATTCATGTAATTATTGGAACCACCTTTCTTCTAGTCTGCTTAATTCGCCATATTAACAATCATTTTTCACAAATTCATCATTTTGGATTTGAAGCCGCAGCCTGATATTGACATTTCGTAGACGTAGTATGACTATTCCTTTACATTTCAATTTACTGATGAGGTAGATATTTATATAGTATAAAAATTATTTTTGACTTCCAATCAAAAGATCTAGAAAATAGTATAAATAATCCAAATTCTATTCATTATAGCCACAATTATTAGACTAATCACACTCATTCTAATTATAGTCCTAAACTTAACGTCTAAAAAAACCATTACAGATCGAGAAAAAAGATCTCCTTTTGAGTGTGGATTTGACCCCAAATCTTCCTCTCGACTTCCATTTTCACTACATTTTTTCCTCATTGCTATTATTTTCTTAATTTTCGACGTAGAAATCACTCTTTTATTACCAATAATCATCACTCTAAAATCAAACTCTCTTATATCATATTTTATTACAACATCAGTTTTCATTGCAATCTTATTAATTGGACTATATCACGAATGAAAACAAGGAGCTCTTAACTGAACAAACTAGGATAATAGTTAATAATAACATTTAATTTGCACTTAAAAATAATTGATCTAATCAATTTATCTTAAATAAGAAGCAAAGAATTGCATTTAGTTTCGACCTAAAAATCTGATTTTAACAATCCTTATTTTTAATTGAAACCAAAATAGAGGTATATCACTGTTAATGATAAAACTGAACTAAGTTCCAATTAAAGAAATATACAAAAATAAGCTTCTAACTTAATAAAAAGCATTAACATGTTTATATTTCTATTTATATAGTTTAAAAAAAACATTACATTTTCAATGTAAAATTAATTAACATTTATAAATACCTGAAAATTTAATAATTTCCCTGATATCTTCAATATCATGCTCTATATAAGCTATCCAAGTTAAAGTATAAGTAATAATATAACTCAAAACAACATCAAAACAAAGAAAATTTTAATTCTATTATACATTAAAATTTGAACAAACGAAGATCCCCTCACTAATAAACCATAAATTTTTTGAGCACCGAAATATTCAGTTCAACCCTGATCAAATGTTTTATAAAGAACAGATCCTCCAACAACAGGATAATAATTTACACCAAAAGTAGAAATCACTGGCATATTTCACATACCTGATAAAAACCAAGAAACACCATAGTTATTCGCATAAATATTTCTATAACTTAAATTAAACTTTGACATTTCATATCCAATTCAAGCCCCTAAAAAGACTATAATTAAAGCCATTAACTTTATATAAAAAGGTAAAATAATAATATAAGGAAAAGGAAACATAATTCAACCTAATAACCTACCCATAAAAACAACAAGTAAAATTAAACCTCTTATTCCCTTTAGCATAACAACCCCTCTATCAGAGACTCTTCCTAAAGAAAAAAAATTTCAATTACCCACCCAACTATAATAAACAAGACGAGCTCTATAACAAACTGTTAACCCAATAGATAAATAAAAAATTAAATAAACAAACAAATTCAAATACCCTATTGATATTACTTCCAAAATTAAATCCTTAGAATAAAATCCTCTCAAAAAAGGTAAACCGCACAATGATAAACTACAAATATTAAAATACACACAAGTAAGAGGCATAAATTTTACTAACCCGCCCATAAAACGAATATCTTGACAATTGCCCAAATTATGAATAACATTACCAGCACACATAAACAATAAAGCCTTAAATAAAGCATGGGTAAGCAAGTGAAAAAAAGCCAACTTATACCTACCTAACGCCAAAATACTCATTATTAACCCTAACTGACTTAAAGTTGATAAAGCAATAATTTTTTTTAAATCAAATTCAAACCTAGCCCCAATTCCTGATATAAACATTGTTATCATAGCAATAAAAAGTAACAAATACATCAAATAATTTCTAAAAGCAAAATTAAAACGAATCAATAAATACACACCCGCAGTTACCAGTGTTGAAGAATGGACCAAAGAAGAAACAGGAGTAGGAGCAGCCATAGCTGCAGGTAACCAAGAAGAAAATGGAATCTGAGCTCTCTTAGTTATAGCAGCCAACAAAACCAAATAAGAAATTATAGATATATAAAACCTACCCTTCAATTCCTCTAAGTAAAAAACATAATTTCATCTACCATAATTTAATATTCAAGCAATAGCCATCAATAAGGCAACATCACCAATTCGATTTCTTAAAGCAGTTAACATACCGGCATTATATGACTTTACATTTTGATAATAAATAACTAAACAATAAGAAACCAAACCTAATCCATCCCAACCCAATAAAATTCTAATTAAATTAGGACTAATAATAAGCAATATTATTGAAACTACAAATATAACTACAAGCAAAATAAAACGATTTAAATACAAATCTCCTCTTATATATTCACGACTATAATAAATAACCATACCAGAAATAAACAATACAAAACTCATAAACAAAAGAGACATTCAATCAAAAATAAAAGTCATTACAAACGATGAAGAATTAATCATAACCAAATTAAATTCTAAAAAATAAGTCAAATCCAAAATTATAAAATTAATTCTAAGAAAAAACAAAATCAATCTAAAAACAGTTATAAAATAAAAATAAATTAAACAAATATTCAATATTATCTAAAATACTATAGTATATCTCTGATTCCACAAATCAAAATTTTATTTAAACTACTTAGATAAACTCATAAAACCATAAAATCCCCAACTAAAACAAGTAAATTTAATGGGACTCAATGCAACGATAACAATAAAAATTCTCGAAACCTACAAGTAAAAAACGAATACAAACCTGAATAGACCATTCCATGTTGACTATAAGAATATAAAAATAAAGAATAGACAGCCCCAAAAAAAGAAATTAATATTAAAAAAAACATATTAAATATTCTAAAACCAACAATTCTATTAATAAGCATAATCTCACCCATCAAGTTTAATGAAGGAGGAGCAGCCATATTTGAAGAAATAAGCAAAAATCAAAGTAAAGACAAACTAGGTATAACATTAATTAACCCCTTATTAATATATAAACTCCGTCTCATCAAACGTTCATAACAAATATTAGCCAAACAAAAAAGACCAGAAGAACAAAGACCATGAGCTACCATTATAGCTAATGCCCCTCTTAACCCTCAATAATTCAAAGTTATAATTCCAGCCAACACTAATCCCATATGAGAAACAGAAGAGTAAGCAATCAAAGATTTCATATCTCTTTGACGTAAACAAATCAAAGACACATAAAAACCCCCGACCAATCTCAAACTAATAAAAAATAAATTAATCTTTATCCCAATTAAAGAAAAAATAACTATAAGTCGTATTATACCATAGCCTCCTAATTTAAGTATAATTCCAGCTAAAATCATTGAACCCGAAACTGGGGCTTCAACATGAGCTTTTGGTAGTCACAAATGAACAAAAAACATGGGAATTTTAATAAAAAAAACAAAATTAATAAGCAAGTAAATAATCAATCTATCAACATTATCATTAAAAAAATAATAATGTAAAGAACCAAAACAATCATAACAAAAAAACAAAGAAACCATTATAGGCAAGGACGCCAAAAGAGTATAGAACAACAAATAAATCCCAGCCTGTAAACGTTCAGGCTGATAACCCCATCCCACAATTAAAATTAATGTAGGAATTAGCCTAACCTCAAAAAAAATATAAAACAAAAAAACATTTAAAGAACCAAAAGTCAAAAATAATGAAATTATTAAAATCAAAACAACAAATAAAAATAAACCATATCAATTATTTTTAAAATAAATCTTTTCTCTTGCCATAATCATTAATCTACAAATTCAAAAACTAAGCAAAATCAATACATAAGATAATAAATCAATCCCTAATTCACCTGAAACTCTAGAAAATAATCCAACAGAAACAAATCCAAACAAAAAAAATAAACTAACAATAAACCATACTACCTGATTCAATCAAAAATCAAAGAAAAAAGATAAAGGAATCATAAAAACTAATGAAAATAGGAATTTTATCATAAAACATTAAATCTTTGAAAATAGTCGTTTCCATGAGTACGAATTAAAGAAACCAATACAGACAAGCCTAAAACCCCCTCACAAACTCTAAAAGTTAAAAAAACCATACTAAAAAAATAATCCCCACCTAAAAATCTAAAATAAAAAAACATTAAAAAATAAATGGATAAAATAATAAATTCCAATCTTAACAATATTAAAAGTAAATGCTTTCGTTTCAATGAAAAAACCAGTAAACCCCCCAAAAACATAAAAAATCTTGTAAACTTAAAAATTATCATTAGTTTTTATAATTTAATATAAAATATTAGTCTTGTAAACTAAAAATAAGTTCAACTTTAAAAACATCAAGAAAGAACATAAATTCATCTTTAATCTCCAAAATTAATATTTTAATAAACTATTTCTTGAAATTTTATCTATTCTTATCGCAACAAACATAATCCTAACCTCTATTTTTATTATAATAAAACACCCCTTATCAATAGGATCAATTTTATTATTACAAACCATTACAATCAGATTAACCACAGGATTCATAAATCAAAATATATGATTTTCTTACATTCTATTCTTAATTATAATTGGTGGGATACTCATTCTTTTTATATATATAACAAGAATTGCATCAAACGAAAAATTTAAAACAAATCTTAAGATTTTAATAATTATTACCCCTTTACCCATTATTGCCTGACTAACATCCTATATTAATAAATTATTAATCTCAAACAACGAACTCTTAATTTTTAATCAAAAAACCGAATTCATATTAACAATCAATAAATTCATCAATTTTCCATTAAGAATAATTCTATTATTCATAATATTTTATCTCCTACTAGCTTTAATTGCCACAGTCAAAATTACCAATTTCAAACAAGGATCCATCCGTCAAATAAACTAATGAAAAAAGCAATACGTAAATATTCCCCTCTCTTCAAAATCGTAAATAATTCTCTAATCGATCTTCCTACTCCTTCTAATATTTCCCTTTTGTGAAACTATGGATCCCTACTAGGAGTTTGTTTAGGAGTTCAAATCATTACAGGTGTATTTTTAGCAATACATTATTGCCCTAATATCGAAATAGCTTTCAATAGAGTAGCCCATATTTGTCGAGACGTCAATCAAGGATGATTAATACGAACACTTCACGCTAACGGAGCGTCCTTTTTTTTCATCTGTATTTACATACACGTTGGACGAGGAATATATTATGGTTCATATAACCTACTTCACACTTGAATAGTAGGAGTAACAATCTTATTCCTAGTAATAGCAACTGCATTCCTGGGATATGTTCTTCCATGAGGACAAATATCATTTTGAGGGGCAACCGTAATTACAAATCTTCTATCAGCAATTCCTTACCTAGGATCTACTATTGTACAATGAGTATGAGGAGGCTTCGCAGTAGACAATGCCACCTTGACACGATTCTTTTCATTCCACTTTCTTTTACCTTTTATTATTGCAGCCATAGTTATAATTCATCTTTTATTCCTTCACCAAACAGGATCCAATAACCCTCTAGGACTTAATAGAAACATTGACAAAATTCCCTTCCACCCCTATTTTTCATACAAGGACGTAATAGGATTTCTTCTTATATTATTAACTCTTACTGCACTTTCACTTCTCCATCCTTATATATTAGGAGATCCAGACAATTTCACACCAGCTAACCCCCTTGTTACCCCCGTCCATATTCAACCAGAATGATATTTTTTATTTGCCTATGCAATTCTCCGTTCAATTCCTAACAAACTAGGAGGAGTAATCGCCTTAGCAATGTCAATTGCCATCCTATACATCCTACCCTTCACAAACAAAAAAAAATTCACAAGAAGACAGTTCTATCCCTTAAACAAAACTCTTTTTTGATCAATAGTATCAATAGTAATTCTATTAACTTGAATTGGAGCCCGACCTGTAGAAGACCCCTACATTATTACAGGACAAACCCTTACTGTCCTATACTTTCTATATTACATTATTAACCCTTTAACATTCAAAATTTGAGACAAAATTATTAATTAACTAATGAACTTGAACAAGTATATATTTTGAAAATATATGAAAGAAACAAAAATTTTCTATTAGTTTATACTAAATTTTTTTAACTACAATAAAAGGACAAAAATCATCACCTTTAATCCAAAAAACAAAAACAAATAATTTAACGAACAAGGAAGAAAACTTTTCCAAGCTAAATACATCAACTTATCATAACGAAACCGAGGAAGAGTTCCACGAACTCATAACCAAAAAAATGATACAAACACCAACTTAACAAAAAAAATAAAAGAATTTAAATCACCTCCTAAAAAAAGTATAACTCTAATTATTCTCATAAAAAGAATTCTTGCATATTCAGCAAGAAAAATTATTGCAAAACCCCCTCTTCTATACTCAACATTAAAACCAGAAACCAACTCAGATTCACCTTCTGCAAAATCAAAAGGAGTACGATTAGTTTCAGCCAATCCCGAAATCAGCCATATTAAACTTAGAGGCAAACACAAAAAAATAAATCAACCATAATTCTGAACATAATAATAATCAAGCAAATTAAAACTCAAAGACAAAAAAATAAAAGATATTATAATTAAAGCCAACCTCACCTCATAAGAAATAGTTTGAGCAACAGAACGTAAACCTCCCAACAATGAGTAAGAAGAATTAGAAGACCATCCAGCTATTATGATAGTATAAACTCCTAATCTAGAAACTCTCAAAAAAAACAATAAAGATAAATTAAAATTTAAACACACTCTTAAAAAAGGCATCATCATTCACAAGAAAAGAGAAATAAATAAATTAACGACAGGACAAAAATAATAAATATTAAAATTTGACATAACAGGAAAAGTTTGTTCCTTAGTAAACAACTTAATTGCATCAGCAAACGGCTGTAACAACCCAATAAAACCAACCTTATTAGGACCCTTACGAATTTGAATATAACCCAAAACCTTTCGCTCAAGCAAAGTAAGAAAAGCAACCCCCACCAAAACACAGATAATTAATAAAACCAAAGAAATTAAAATCAATAATAAATCCTTCAAAACCAATATTATTTGTAATTTAAATTACATAAAAAGATTCTAAATCTATCGCACTAATCTGCCAAAATAATAATAGAATTCAAAATAAAAATATAATTTAAATAAATGGTCCTTTCGTACTAAAATATTTTAAAATAATAAAAGATAGAAACTAACCTGGCTCACGCCGGTCTAAACTCAGATCATGTAAAGTTTTAAAGGTCGAACAGACCTAATTAAGCAGCTGCTACACCACTCATTAACCTTAATCCAACATCGAGGTCGCAAACTTTTTTATCAATAAGAACTTTCAAAAAAAATTACGCTGTTATCCCTAAGGTAATTTAATCTTATAATCCAAAAATAAGGATCAAATACTCACTAACTAATGTAAAAATAATAAAAAGTTAATTTAATTTTTATATCACCCCAACAAAATAAATTTAATAAAAAACTAAAAACCTATTATATACTCATTAAATTTATAAAACTCTATAGGGTCTTCTCGTCTTTATATAAAATTTAAGCTTTTTTACTCAAAAATCAAGTTCTAATTACAACAAAGAGACAGCTTATTTCTCATCAAACCTTTCATACCAGCTTCCAATTAAAAAACTAATGATTATGCTACCTTTGCACAGTCAAAGTACTGCGGCCATTTAAATAATCATTGGGCAGGCCTGACCTTAAATCAACAACAAAAAGACATGTTTTTAATAAACAGGTGGAAACAATTATTTGCCGAGTTCCTTTTTATCGTCTAAAAAAACAAATTTACTCACACACAAAATATATACTAATTTAATCATTATTACACAGCAAACAAAATTAAAACCAATATTTTAGTAAAAATTTAAAATAAACATAAAACAAATAAAATAAATCTTCAATTATAACATCCTCCTAATGATAAAAAATTCTAATCCTACATAAGATTTACTAAACAAAAAATTATAAAAATTTACTTAAAAGCTCATCCCCTTAAGCATTACATAATAACAAGAAAAAAATAACAATAAATAATTTTCCTAATATTAAAATAATTAAATTAATTTCCTAAAAAACCAGATAAATTTAGAAACGAATAACATTTCACTACTATAAATCAATTATAAATGGTTATTCCACAACAAAATAAATTAACTTATAGCTCTTCTAAATTCGGGAAAACTAAATATTTAATACTAAATTAATTAACCCTGATACACAAGGTACAATAAACTAAATCTACTTATAAAAATTAAAAGAAAATCTCTTACAATACAATAAACTATAGTTAACAAAATTTTTTCTAATAAAAATAATAAAAATTAATATATTTCCAATAAAAATTTAACAACAATAAAATAAACAACACCCTAAACTCAAATTAAATTGAATTTCACAATTAACTTTTTAGTGTAAATAAAACGCTTCTCTCAAGCTCTAATTTGTTCATTCCAGGCTCATTTTCCAATAAGCCTACTTTGTTACGACTTATTTCACTTTAAAATGAAAGCGACGGGCGATATGTGCATATTTTAGAGCTAAATCAATTCCCATAAATAAAGAACTTACTATCAAATCCAATTTAATTTAAATTTTAAATGAAAAAGCCAAAAATTATATCATTGTAACCCATTTTAACTTTAATATAAACTACACCTTGATCTGAAATAATTTATAATCAAAAATCATAAAAATTGTTATTCTCTTAAAATTTTTATAAACGACGATATGCAAATTAAAAACTAAAGTAAAAATTATCGTGGACCATCAATTAAAAAACAGGTTCCTCTGAACAGACTAAAATACCGCCAAATTTTTTAATTTTAAAGACCATAACTACTAATAATCAAAGAACAAAAATTCACATATGAAATAATAGGGTATCTAATCCTAGTCTACAAACAAATTTTACAGCCTCAAAAACTAATATAGAAAATAATTCAATTTTAAATTTCACCTAAAAAACCAAAATTATAATCCAAAAAATTAACTTTTAACTAATCTCGAAAAGTTTTACTTACATAATTTGTATAACCGCTACTGCTGGCACAAATTTTGTTTATGTTAAGAACAATTGCTAAATCTCAAAATAATGAAAATTTAAAATTATATACTACCAATTAAACTCAAATTTCTATCTAAAAACCAACTTAAGCTAAAACTTATATATATATCAATCCTCAAGAAAAACCCTAAGCCAAAATAAAACTTTTCTTACACGCCGCCCAAACCTAACCCTAAATGAACTATCTCCCTAGACTTTTTTCACGCCCCCTTTAATTATTTAATTATAAACAACAAATTTCTAACTCTATATTTATAATTACTTATTTGAAAATAAAACGTAATAATAACCGTATTTAGATATAATTCCTATTCTATAAAGCTTTTATTATATAAAGCTAGTAGTTTTTTTTTTTATATAAATAATTTATGAGTATCCAATTAACATTAGATAAATTTATTATTATTAGAGATACTATTCTATAATTGAATTATATATATATAAATAATTTATTATATAATAATATAAGTATCTAATGATAATATTTAATTTTTATTAAATTTCTCTCTCTTTTTTTTAGAGTCTTTATTATTAAATAAGAATAGTATATAAATTGGTATTATATAATAATTAAATACACCTACATACAAATATACTTTCATTATAATAATCAGTTTACGTCATGTATATATTATTGTATACTCTTCTCTACTATTTAATAAGTTTTAATTATTTGAGCACCCTTGAACAAAACTTTTTTAAAAAATTTCTGAATTATCATAGTAATGCCCTAGTTAATATAAAATCAGGAAAAATGACCCCGAAAAAAAAAAAACGTTTAAATTACATTTTTTTTTTTTAACAATTTTATAATAACAAAACCAAAAATTCACCCCAATTAACTTCTCCCTTGAACTTTTTTTTTTATACATAAAGTTTTAAC